CTATTGCCGATACTAAGTAGCAGTCAAAAATTTGTATCCATTTTTCATGATATTATGTATGGATCAGATATATCATGGCGAATTCTTCAGAAAAAATGGTGTCTTCCACAATGGAATCTGATAAGTGAGATTTCGAGAAAGTGTTTACATAATCTTCTTCTGTCCGAAGAAATGATTCATCGAAATAATGAGTCACCATTGATATCGACACATCCGAGATCGCCAAATGTTCGGGAGTTCCTCTATTCAATCCTTTTCCTTCTTCTTGTTGCTGGATATCTCGTTCGTACACATCTTCTCTTTGTTTCCCGAGCCTCTAGTGAGTTACAGACAGAGTTCGAAAAGGTCAAATCTTTGATGATTCCATCATACATGATTGAGTTGCGAAAACTTCTGGATAGGTATCCTACATCTGAACTGTTCTGGTTAAAGAATCTCTTTCTAGTTGCTCTGGAACAATTAGGGGATTCTCTAGAAGAAATGCGGGGTTCTGCTTCTGGCGGTAACATGCTATTGGGTGGTGGTTCCGCTTCTGGGGTCAAATCAATACGTTCTAAGAAGAAATATTTGAATATCAATCTCATTGATCTCATAAGTACCATACCAAATCCCACCAATCGAATCACTTTTTCGAGAAATACGAGACATCTAAGTCATACAAGTAAAGAGATCTATTCATTGATAAGAAAAAGAAAAAACGTGAACGGTGATTGGATTGATGATAAAATAGAATCCTGGGTCGCGAACAGTGATTCGATTGATGATGAAGAAAGAGAATTCTTGGTTCAGTTCTCCACCTTAACGACAGAAAAAAGGATTGATCAAATTCTATTGAGTCTAACTCATAGCGATCATTTATCAAAGAATGACTCTGGTTATCAAATGATTGAACAACCGGGAGCAATTTACTTACGATATTTAGTTGACATTCATAAAAAGTGTCTAATGAATTATGAGTTCAATACATCTTGTTTAGCAGAAAGACGGATATTCCTTGCTCAGTATCAGACAATCACTTATTCACAAACCTCGTGTGGGGCTAATAGTTTTCATTTCCCATCTCATGGAAAACCCTTTTCGCTCCGCTTAGCCCTATCCCCCTCTAGGGGTATTTTAGTGATAGGTTCTATAGGAACTGGACGATCCTATTTGGTCAAATACCTAGCGACAAACTCCTATGTTCCTTTCATTACGGTATTTCTGAACAAGTTCCTGGATAACAAGCCTAAAGGTTTTCTTATTGATGATTCCGATATTGACGATATTGATGCTAGTGACGATATCGATGCTAGTGACGATATCGATGCTAGTGACGATATCGATGCTGGTGACGATATCCATCGTGACCTTGATACGGAGCTGGAGCTGCTAACTGTGATGAATGCGCTAACTATGGATATGATGCCAGAAATAGACCGATTTTATATCACCCTTCAATTCGAATTTGCAAAAGCAATGTCTCCTTGCATAATATGGATTCCAAACATTCATGATCTGGATGTGAATGAGTCGAATTACTTATCCCTCGGTCTATTAGTGAACCATCTCTCCAGGGATTGTGACAGGTGGTCCGCTAGAAATATTCTTGTTATTGCTTCGACTCATATTCCCAAAAAAGTGGATCCCGCTCTAATAGCTCCGAATAAATTAAATACATGCATTAAGATACGAAGGCTTCTTATTCCACAACAACGAAAGCGCTTTTTCACCCTTTCATATACTAGGGGATTTCACTTGGAAAAGAAAATGTTCCAGACTAATGGAGTCGGGTCCATAACCATGGGTTCCAATGCACGAGATCTTGTAGCACTTACCAATGAGGCCCTATCGATTAGTATTACACAGAAGAAATCAATTATAGACAATAATACAATTAGATCTGCTCTTCATAGGCAAACTTGGGATTTGCGATCCCAGGTAAGATCGGTTCAGGATCATGGGATCCTTTTCTATCAGATAGGAAGGGCTGTTGCACAAAATGTACTTCTAAGTAATTGCCCCATAGATCCTATATCTATCTATATGAAGAAGAAATCATGTAATGAAGGGGATTCTTATTTGTACAAATGGTATTTCGAACTTGGAATGAGCATGAAGAAATTAACGACACTTCTTTATCTTTTGAGTTGTTCTGCCGGATCGGTCGCTCAAGACCTTTGGTCTCTACCCGGACCCGATGAAAAAAATGGGATCACTTCTTATGGACTCGTTGAGAATGATTCTGATCTAGTTCATGGCCTATTAGAAGGAGAAGGCGCTCTGGCGGGATCAGAAAAAGATTGCAGTCAGTTTGATAATGATCGAGTGACATTGCTTCTTCGGCCCGAACCAAGGAACCTCTTAGATATGATGCAAAATGGATCTTGTTCTATCGTTGATCAGAGATTTATCTATGAAAAAGACGAATCGGAGTTTGAAGAAGGAGAAGGAGCCCTCGACCCGCAACAGATAGAAGAGGATTTATTCAATCACATAGTTTGGGCTCCTAGAATATGGAGCC